ATCTATAGGATAACTTCCGTCTTGAAAGTTATTTGGTACTTTTATACGATATCCGCGATTTCTCTCGAGTTGTAATCCAATACACAAATCAATTGGTTCCGTCAAACTAGCTATATGCTGTGTATTGTCAATTATTTCTACATAAGGTGGCAAGATGATATCCTGAGCAGTTACACATTTAGGTCCCCTAACACAAATAGACGCCTCACAAGTTCCATATAGATTACTTCTCAATACAATTTCTTTCAAATTCATTAAAATTTCGTGTACTGATTCTTGAATACCTACTATAGTCGAGTATTCATGTGGTATTTTCTCAGATTTTGCACGTGTGATACATGTTCCTTCTATTTCTCCAAGCAAAGCTCTTCGCATCGCAATGCCTATTGTGTCAGCTTGACCTTTCAAAAGTGGAGAGAGAATAAAGCGCCCATAATAAAGACATTTACTATCTGTTCTTGATTCAACACACTTCCACTGCAGTGTCCGAGTAGATACTCTTATTTTCTCTCGAACCATAGTAATATTATAAAAAATTGATCATATCTTGGAATCATTTATTTCTCTTGAAATATCTGCAATTCTTTTTTCTACACCCGTCTTTTTTTAGGAGGCCTACAGCCATTATGTGGCATAGGGGTTACATCTCGTACGAAACTTAATAGTATACCACTTCTACGAATAGCCCGTAATGCTGCATCTCTTCCGAGACCAGGACCTTTTATCATGACTTCTGCTCGTTGCATACCTTGCTCTACCACAGTACGAATAGCATTTCCTGCCGCTGTTTGAGCCGCAAACGGTGTCCCTCTTTTTGTACCCCTAAATCCACAAGTACCGGCGGAAGCCCAAGAAACCACCCGACCTCGTACATCTGTAACAGTCACAATGGTATTGTTGAAACTTGCTTGAACATGAATAACGCCCTTTGGTATTTTACGTGCACTCTTACGCGAACTAATACGTGCATTTCTGCGTGAACCAATTTTTGGTATAGATTTTGCCATAGTTTATCATTTCATAAATATGAGTCAGAGATATATGGATATATCCATTTCATGTCAAAACAAATACTTCATTTTTTTATTTGTATATCAATCAAATCTTTTAGAAAGTTCGTTTTACTAGAATGGTTATCCTTGTCGTTGTTTATGTTTTGGGTTAGAACAAATTACTATAATTCGTCCCCGTCTGCGGATCAGTCGACATTTTTCACAAATTTTACGAACAGAGGCTCTTATTTTCATATTTGTCATTCCCTACTTTAATTTCGATTCTTGGAAGAAAATAAGTTTCTTGAAATTTTGAACCTCAAATTGTATTCTCATGGGAAGGGGTGTTGAAGTTGAAAAACCACTAGTCGTTTGAATCCTTGTTGCGGAGTCTATAAATTATACGACCTCTGGTTGAATCATAACGGCTTACTTCAATCTTAACCCTATCTCCCGGTAGGATCCGTATAAAACTACGTCGTATCCTTCCTGAAACATAACCTAGAATCATATCTTCATTATCTAAACGAACCCAGAACATACCATTAGGAAGTGATTCAGTAATCAAGCCTTCATGAATCCATTTTTGTTCTTTCATTCCAGGCAAAACCCCCTTAAAGTATTAACTAATAGAGGAGTGATATTAGACAACCCGTCTTTTCTCTTTTTTTTTTCACAAATAGGAAATTTGGAATCCAATTCAGATATCAGAAGGATTACCATATATAACATAAAATTTCTCCACCAATTCCTTCTAGTCGAGCCTCTCGATCTGTCATTATACCTCGAGAGGTAGAAAGAATTACAATTCCCATTCCGCCTAAAATTCTAGGAATTCGTTGATAGTTAGAATAGATTCGTAGACCGGGTCGGCTGACCCTTTTTAAATTTAAGGTATTTTTATATGGTCCTTTCCTATTTCTTCTATGTCGCAGAGTTAAAACCAAAAAATCTTTTTTTTTTTCTTGATGTTTTCTCGCGTTTTCGATAAAGCCTTCTCGTAAAAGTATTTTTACAATGTTTTCGGTGATGTTAGTAGATGCTATTCGAACCGTTTCCCTTCTATTCATGTCAGCATTTCGTATAGAGGTTATTATACCAGCAATAGTGTCCTTACCCATGATGAACTAAAATCCGCGGTGTCTCCGAATTTTTATCTAAGCAACATGCTTTTCTTATTAGTTTATTATTTCTTTTATTTTAAGGTATATACGTGATACACAATCTACTATATTAATAATTAATATTAATTCAAATATCCCATTTCTCGTCTTATAATACCTCGGGAGCTAATGAAACTATTTTAGTAAAGTTTTGTCTCAATTCCCGGGCAATCGCACCAAAAACTCGAGTTCCTTTTGGATTTCCTTCTTGATCAATGATAACTGCAGCATTGTCATCATATTGTATTATCATACCATTGTCTCGTTTGAGTTCTTTACAGGTACGTACAATTACAGCTCTGATCACTTCTGATCTTTCTAAGGGCGTATTTGGTATTGCTTCTTTGATCACAGCAACAATAACGTCACCAATACGAGCATATCGACGATTGCTAGCTCCTATGATTCGAATACACATCAATTCTCGAGCCCCGCTATTGTCTGCTACATTCAAATGGGTCTGAGGTTGAATCATATCATTTTTTTTTATCTGTTCTTTCAATGCAAAAATAAAATGCAAAGGGCGAAAAAGAAAAAGAAATATTGTTTGTCCAAAACAAAAAAACAGAAGGTTTTTTTATCTCAAAGATCTATTTCTCTTGGTTCTATATTACCATCACTATCCTGAAATAATGAATTGAGTTCGTATAGGCATTTTAGATGCCGCTATTGAGATCGCCCTTCGGGCTATATTTTCTGCTACTCCGCTTATTTCATAAAGTATTCGACCTGGTTTGACAACAGCTACCCAATATTCGGGAGATCCTTTCCCAGAACCCATACGGGTTTCCGCGGGTCTTACTGTAACTGGTTTGTCTGGAAATATACGTACCCATATTTTTCCACCGCGGCGTGCATTTCGTGTCATTGCTCGCCGCCCCGCTTCTATTTGTCTCGACGTGATCCAAGCGGGTTCAAGTGCCTGAAGAGCATATCTTCCGAAACAAATATGATTCCCCCGATAAGATATTCCCTTCATTCTTCCTCTATGTTGTTTACGGAATCTGGTTCTTTTGGGGTTATAGTTGATGGTTTTTTCTTAATTCCATCTCTACTACAGAACCGGACGTGAGAGTTTCTTCTCATCCGGCTCCTCGCGAATGAAAAATTTGAATATTGAATTCAATTTTCATATTGAATTAAGGTATACATGTAATAATACACTGAATCAAGAGATTCTTTCGGATTCATCTAATTTTTTTTATAAAAATCTTTATTTTATTTTGTTTTTTATTGTATTGGATTGCTCATATTTTAACAATCCAATAAAAAAAGGAATTTTCGCGGGCGAATATTTACTCTTTCAATATCTATTTTAGCTGTAGTGTTAGTTTATCACTTTTCAGAATAGATGAATTGTTCTTTGGTTCGTTCCGCCATCCTTCCAAATGAATCAGCAGAATTCATTTTCAATTGAATCTTCTGTATTCACAGGTTCCATCGTTCCCATCGCTTCTTAATTAATGGTTAGGTCTGAATTATACAACGGAGCTCTTAATTAAAATTGTTTTTGAGCCAACCTTCTTAGTCTTTATTGGCTAGAGGCTCTTACTTTTTCTAAGAACAGATTCATATAATTGTATCTGTATTGATGCTTTATTACATTGTCTTTTATGAAATGATTCAAAGACCTTACATATTGGAATCATATATCTTTTATATTTCTTTTTTTTCTTTCTCTCACCTTTCCATTTATCTGCATCCCTTTCTATTTTGTATATTTTCATTAAATTTTGCTTGACAATTCATTAGATCTATTGTTTATGCCAAGTGCAAAAAATTTCAGTTGCTACAATGATAGGACAAAAATATCCTATCTTGACTGCTTCTCTGGATCCAGATAATGTGATGCAATGAGTTGGTTATTAGTTCTATATTTATTAGTTCATATTTCATACTATAGGACTAGGTCTTTTACTTTTTTTTAACAAAACCAACGAGTCACACACTAAGCATAGCAATTCTATCAAAGGGTCATAACGAATTTTTATTTAACCTTATAGAATTTAAAATTAGAATTTTTTTGATGGAAAAAAAAATGAATGAAAAAGGTTGTCATTTTATGTTTCAGCCGAAAATCGAAACATAAACACAGGTCAAGTAAAGGATTATTATTCCTTGTCTATAAATATCCAAATTTTAATACCCAATACTCCATAGATAGTTCGAACCGTATAGGCGCAATAATCAATTTTCGCGCGAATAGTTTGTAGGGGAACCCTGCCCTCTCTTATCCATTCGATACGTGCAATTTCTTTTCCATCGATACGACCCGCAATTTGTATTTGAATTCCTTTTGTATCAGCTTGTTCGGTTAATTCAATAGCCTTTTTCATTGCTTTTCGAAATGACACCCTATTCTTTAATTGTCCGGCTATAAATTCTGCAAGAATATTAGGATTTCCATAAGGTTTTGCAATTCTTGTAATAGCAATGTTGAGTTTTCGGTTCACACAATTCAATTCTTTTTGTACATTTATTTTTAGGTCTTCGATCCCTCGTGGTTTATTTTCTATTAATAACTTTGGGAATCCCATATAGATTATGACCTGTATCAGATCGATTCTTTTTTGAATTTCGATATGTGCAATTCCTTCGACACTCGAGGATGTTTTTGTATTTTTTTGTACATAATTTTTGATACAATCCCGTATTTTTTGATCTTCTTGTAGACCTTCAGAATAATTTTTTGGTTGTGCAAACCAAAGGGAATAATGATCTTGGGTAGTACCAAGTCGGAAACCAAGTGGATTTATTTTTTGTCCCATATTACTCCGTTATATAAAACAGTTCAGACTGTAAACCATAGACCACCTTTTTTTGATCACTTACAGATAATCCTCGC